GGAGAGTTGACCGAAATGAGCACTAAAAACTTTTCGGGAGATCTCCTCCAAATCGCTGGTATGACTATCGAAATCGTGAGCATCAGCATGTAAATTCCAGATCCAAGTGGTAGTATCAGGACCCTTAGCTATTGTTCTTGAAAAATGACCAGGTTTGGCCCATAGCTCAAAAGATGTTTTTATAGGATCTCTATCCACAAGAATTTTCACTTCTGGTTCCGGCGAACGAATAATCATTAAGTCCTCCTCTTTCCGGACAACACATACAAAGAGACCTGCCAAGAGTCAAGTTTTTAATGAACTTATAAAAGATGGATTGTTTCCTTATGATATGATTAGTTATTTTCTATCTATCATCCATCTTTTTTTTAAGTTATTCACTAAACTAGTTAGTTATTTACTAGAGCAATTATGATATTGAGTCAATTCGAGGCAAGTGTTCAAATCTATTATGACATAAGCATAAGGTGCCCAACGGACTTTTTTTAGATCTTGGAAAAGGAAAATACCTTCTCAGTATTATGAATAGAATATTTTTAATATAGTTTGAAATGTTAGCCATGATGTCATTTATCAATATTTTTTTTTGAAGCAGGATCGAACTTGTTTAATATATTTAATATATATTTGAAGCTATCATAAAATACTTCATATAAGTCTACTTTCATAGAACATAGTATCTTTCTTTATACAATCAAATAAAAATCGAAAGATATTCCATTATTTATTAGAATGGAAGATAGAAAAGAGAATTTGAAATGTCTTTTTTGTGTGTTAACTTATCTTGTTCTTTCTATCACTCTTCCTTTTAGCTTTTAGAAAAATCTTTTTAAACTGGATAATCGTCTTTTTTTTCTAATAGAGTTTCTCTAATTATAATAGATAAAAAAGACAATTTTTATTAATAAATTAAATCGTAAAACAAAAGGGACAATTATTTTGTCTATATCATATAACAGAATCTCGAAAAGAAATGACTATAAAGTCTCGTCATCCAAAAGAACCTTTTCCAGAAAATCAAACAAAAATGGAATTTGGATATTTGGTTCCTCCTCCAAATTAAAAATAAGTTGACTTTCCTTTAATTTAAAAAGGAAAGCATCTATCTTATTTTTTATAGAAAATATATATGTTAGATTTGGAGCAATTTTTCTCCAAGCCCCATCCGTTTCTTCTAAATCTATAAGGATTTTCTCCTCAAAAGATATTGATTTTCCTTCACAAATGTCTCTAATCCTTGTCAGAAACATAACAACCAATTCAAAAGATACTGTGTTTCTAGAATTGGGTGAGACTTTATGAATTTTTTCAAAAAGAGCATTATTTTCATTTTGATTAAAAGTAATCATGGTAATAAATTCCTTAATATCATCTTTTATCTGCTCTTTGACTTTGAGTGAGTCCAACTCACTCTGTTTTATTCGTTCGTGCAAATTCATATTTATACATTATTTATATATCTATATTATATTATATATGTGAATAACATGTTATCGGGATATAATACCTTAAAATACTTACCAGCCAGTTATTTTTTTATTTTTTTTAAAATGAATAAGATTTTTCAAAACTATGATTATGATGAAATTAAAAGTCTGTAACGGACAAAAAAATTTTTTTTAATTGAATTTCATTTTGAATAATGAAACCTGAAAATTAACTACTAATAATTTCAAGAATAATCCCCTTTATTAATATTAAGGGGATTCTTTTCACTCTTTTTAGTAACATTTCACTCTTTTTAGTAACAGTGAGAAAAAAAATTGGATTAATATTATGCTTAATTAATATTATGCTTATGTTGGCCTATAAGAAAATTATTAACAAAAATTTTCTTAATAACAAAGAATATTAGCAATTCAGAAATCTTAGAATTCTTTATTGAAGTGGTTATGGTTATATATAATATAGTTCTTCATATATAATGATTCTTTATATAACATAGCTAGAATGACCCTCGCAAATTGCGGACACTAATTTGTTAAGAATCCATCGAATTGAAACTGTATCATTATCGTTGGCTGGAATTGGAATATCCACCAGATCTGGATCACAATCTGTATCGATTAAGCAAATTGTCGGAATACCTAAAATAATACATTCTCGAAGAGCTATATATTCTCTTTGCTGATCAATGATAATCACAATATCAGGTAACTTCTGCATATATTTAATTCCGCCGAGATATCTTTGCAAAGTAGCTAATTTTCTTTTCAAGATTGCTGCATCTCTTTTGCGAAGAGAGTTTAATTTGCCCATCTTTTCTAATGCTTTTAAGTCCCTTAACTTATGAAGTTTCCTTCGCGTAATGACCCAATTTGTTAACATACCACGAAACCATTTTTTATTAACATAATGACATCGAGCCCTTTTTGCAGCCAACGCTACTGAATCCGCGACTTTTTCTGGTAATTGTTTAGTACCAACTATTAAAATGTTTTTTTTTTTACTTGCTGCCTCAAAAAGTAAATCACAAGCTTCTGATAAAAAACGAGCAGTTTTAGTAAGATTTAGAATATGTATAGCTTTACGTTTGTATTTGTCCTTTGCAAGAATATAAGGAGTTATTCTAGGATTCCATCTCTTTTTATTATTACCTAAATGAACTCTTGCTTCAATCATCTCTTCCAAATTGATATTCCAATATCTTCTTGTCATTTTCTCTCCCATTTCCTTTTCTTTTATTTTTTTTTTTTAAGCGAGGTGCCTTTAATAATTGTTCCGATGGAACCTTCTACCGGTAATTCACCATTGATACATGACAAAAACTCTAAACAATTTTTTGAAATACTTATTTGATTGACTCTGATTCGAATGATCAAAAAATATCAGATTAGTAAAAAAAAATAGTTAAAGGAAGAAATGAATCTGTTTTCTTTTTTTTTTCAATTCACCAACTTGAATATCCTATATTTAGGATACCAAAAAATTTTGATGTATCCTATACAAAAACAAAAAGTTCTTGTATAGGATAGAAAAAAATTGAATGATATCCCATTCTCCTATCAATTGAGAAAAAAAACTCAGATCATCAAAGAAAAAGATTTTTTTTAATTATTTTACTATCTAATCTACATGATATCGATTTGTTACTATATGATCGATAATACCATAATCTTGAGCTTCGGTTGCGGACATAAAAGTATCTCTTTCCAGATCATTCTGTATAACATTTATAGGTTGACCAGTTTTTTGTGCATAAATTTCCGCAATTTCGTTACGAAGTTCAAACATTTCTTCTGCTTCTACTAGGATTTCGTCTGCATTTCCACAAAAATAGCCAGTAGAAGGTTGGTGAATCAAAACCCTAGCGTGAGGGAATGTTAGCCGTGTACGAATTGTTCCTCCGACCAGAATCAAAGATGCCGCTGATGCAGCTAATCCTAGATTCATTGTGGACACGCTATAACGTGAAAATTCCATAGTATCATAAAGAGCCATTGCTGCTAGTACCCCTCCACCCTTCGAGTTTATAAGTAAAGAAATACAAGGATTACTTTCATCTTCATCTTCATTTTCAGGATCAATTTCGTTATACTCCATGAAGAGTATGAGACCAATAAGTTGATTCACCAAAGGGAATTCTATTTTTCTGCATAGAAAAAGCATTCTTTTTTTCTGAAGTAGTTCAAATAAAGTAACGAAAACTGTTTTCCCAGAACGAATCACAGGAACTTTTGGTGTTCCGATTGGCATAAATCCTCCAACCTTTCAGTTATTTTTGACCCGACTAGGGTCAATCAATTTCCGACTAGGGTCAATCAATAACAAAACGAACTACTCCAATATATCAAATATCGATTCCTCTAGCTTTTGCTACTATAACCTTCCCAACCACGATTCTTGCTCTTCTTCCCATTCTTCAATTTCTATATTCAAAAAAAAATAAAATAGTGGGTTCCATCGTTTCTATGGTTACCTCTCAAACGGTGAGGTCCTCTCTATACACCGGAGCTTCTTTTTTCATTTAATCAAACGATTTTATGAACTTGTATAGTTCATATTCTTTGGCTCTACTTATTAATTAGAAAGTAATAGCCCTTTTCACACTAGGAGTTATCCATACAGTGACGGCATTTAATTAGAAAAGTTGGCTAGGTAGCTGACCCTATGAGTCCGTTCTTTCAAAAAGGAGCATGCTTCCTATAATGCTCTTTCCGCCGCTTAATGGATAACCTTTTGCTACCAATGGAGAATTGATTCTTATTTCAAATCGAGAATGATTGGATTTTTACCAATGAAAACCATAAATTTGAGATTCTATAGAATTAATAGGTATATTATATACCTTTTTGTTACTATCCTATTTATCAGTATTGGTCGTTGATACTAGAAAAATTCTCTTATTTGTTCGAACTCATGATCTGAACGAGTCGCACATACACCCTAGTACATGTTCCTCGACGCTGAGGACATCCTTTAAGAGCGGGAGATTTCTTAACATTTTTTTTTTGCTGTCTTCTGTTTCTAAGAAGTTGTTTAATAGTTGGCATATTCTATGTATATCTATATACAATAAAATGGTTTGGCTTAGATTGATCTTAACCAAATGTTTTTTTCTCAATTATTTCTTTTGAGTATTGAATTAAATAGAAATAATTGAGAAAAAGAACTCAGATCATCAAAGAAAAAGATTTTTTTTTAATTTTAATTACTATCTAAATTTTTCAATTGCTATATGATCGATAATACCATAATCTTGAGCTTCGGTTGCGGACATAAAAGTATCTCTTTCCAGATCATTCTGTATAATATTTACAGGTTGACCAGTATTTTGTGCATAAATTTCCGTAATTGTGTTACGAAGTTCAAACAGTTCTTCTGCTTCCACTTGCATTTCCCTTGGATTTCCACAAAAATAATTAGTCGAAGGTTGGTGAATCATAATCCTAGCGTGGGGGAATGCTATCCGTTTAGTCCTTGTTCCTCCGACCAGAATCAAAGATGCCGTTGATGCAACCAAACCTAGAGCTACTGTAGATACATCACAATACAAGAATTCAATAGTATCATAAAGAGATATTGCTGATAGTGCCTCTCCACCGTGAGAGTTTATAAATAAATGTATATCAGTATCATCTTGCCCACTCAGAAATAGCAATAGAGCGATAATGTTATTCACCAAAGAGAATTCCATATTTTTGCATAGAAATAGGATTCTCCCATCGTACAATTTTTCTTGTAAAGTAAGAAATATCGTTTTTTCATGATGAGTATAAGATATTTTTGGTGTTCCAATTGGCATAAATCCTCCAACCTTTCAGTTATTTTTGACCCGACTAGGGTCAATCAATTTCCGACTAGGGTCAATCAATAACAAAACGAACTACTCCAATATATCAAATATCGATTCCTATAATTTTTGCTACTATAACTTTCCCTTCTCAAGCACGATTCTTGCTCTTCTTCCCATATTTAGTTTAGGATACCAAAAAATTTTTTTCTATCCTATACAAAAACAAAAAGTTCTTGTATAGGATAGAAAAAAATTGAATGATATCCCATTCTCCTATCAATTGAGAAAAAGAACTCAGATCGGATTATATTTTCCAATTTTTTGGAACTGCTATGCGATCAATAATATGATAATCTTGAGCTTCTTTTGCGGACATAAAAGTATCTCTTTCCAGATCATTCTGTATAACATTTATAGGTTGACCAGTTTTTTGTGCATAAATTTCCGCAATTGTGTTACGAAGTTCAAACATTTCTTCTGCTTCCACTTGCATTTTTTCTGTAGTTCCTGAAAAAAAGCCAGTCGAAGGTTGGTGAATCAAAACCCTAGCGTGAGGGAATGCTACCCGTTTAGGAATTGCTCCTCCGACCAGAATCAAAGATGCCGCTGATCCAACTAATCCTATATTCATTGTACACACGTCAGAACTTGAAACTTGCATAGTATCATAAAGGGCCATTGCTGATAGTACCCCACCAACGTGAGAGTTTATATATATATAAATATTACTTTCATTTTCGAGATCCATTAATAGTATGAGAGCAATAAGCTCATTCATAAAAGTGAATTCTATATTTCTGCATAGAAATAGGATTCTTTCTTCCTCAAATAGTTCAGATAAAGTAAGGAAAACTGTTTCTTCAGAACGAATCACAGGAACTTTTGGTGTTCCGATTGGCATAAATCCTCCAACCTCTCACTTATTTTTGACCGGACTAGGGTCAATCAATTTCCGACTAGGGTCAATCAATAACAAAACGAACTACTCTAATATATCAAATATCGATTCCTATAGCTATAACCTTCCCAACCATGATTCTTGCTTTTTTTCCTATTCTTCAATTTCTCTATTTCTTATTTTTTTTTTTTTCATCTTTTTTCTACCTCTATTTTTTATGGATATTGTGGATTTCTTATATTATTATTATGGATTTTTTATATTATTGATTTCTTTGAGAATCCTTATTATTTTGGTTAGGTCTTAGGTCTTTGCTATTCTTTTGATCTGTTGATTGAGGGGAATCGTTGCTTATTGGATTTGTGCTTTCTTTTTTTAAGTTTAAGAATGATTCAGGAGAGGCGTTATTCTCCATCGCTTGATGATCATTCTTAGTTTTTTTTTCCTAGTCTGCTTTGATAGAGGAGGAAATCGATAAAAAATTCTTCCTTTTTTTGAATCGAATTCGCTTATTCGTATCTTGATTCTATCCCCTAGTAACACACGTATACGATTACGACGCATATTGCCAGATAGATAACCCATAATAGTTTGACTATTATGGTGCAAACGTACGTGGAACATGATATCTTTGATCGGTTTCAAAATTGTTCCGTTAGAATTAGAAATAAATTTTTTTTTTTTTTCATTTAGAAAACTCAGAACGATTTTATTTTTACGATGCAAACCTACGATATCTTTGATCGGTTCCACAATGGTTTCCTGATAAATAAATTGCTCTTTTTTATTACTATTTTTTTTAGCATCGGTATTTTTTTTTATACCTTTATTTCCTCCATTATTATATGAAGACTTAAATGCAAAATCACATAAAAATTATTATTTTTTTTTATTGACAGCTTTTTTGTCTATTTTTTTGAGGATTACCATATATAACACAAAATCTCTCCTCCAATTCTTTGAAGTCGAGCTTCTCGATCTGTCATTATACCCTGAGAAGTAGACAGAATTACAATTCCTATTCCACCTAGAATCTTAGGAATTCGTTGATATTTCGAATATATTCGTAAACTGGGTCGGCTTATGCGTTTTAAAAAAATAGTTCTAGTTCTATGTCCATATATTCCTTTTCGAGTTTTTCTATATCGTAGAGTTAAAATCAAGAAATTTTTGTTATTTTTTTTGTGTTTCCGAACATTTTCAATAAAACCTTCTCTTAAAAGTATTTTAACAATGCTTTCAGTAATGTTTGTAGATGGTATTTGAACAGTTTCTTTTTTAGCCATGTCAGCATTTCTTATCAAAGTTATAAGATCGGAAATAGTGTCCTTACTCATGACGAATTAGAATTATGAATTCTTACTTATTTTTATGTAATCAACATGTTTCCTTTTTTTTCTTTTTTTTTTTTTCGAAAATAAAATATATACCTGAGGAAAAATCTTCTAATTTCATCTATTTAAAATATCCTATATATAAAATATATAAAAGTCTCATTATATAGTGTTTACAATACATCAGGAGCTAATGAAAGGATTTTAGTAAAACGAAATTCTCTCAATTCTTCAGTGATTGCACCAAAAATCCTAGATGCTTTTGGATTTCCTTTTTGATCAATGATAACTGCTGCATTGTCATCGTATTTTATTATCATACCATCTTCACGTTTTAGTTCCTTACATGTACGTACAATTACAGCTCGAATTACTTCTGATTTTTCTAAAGACATATTGGGAACTGCTTCTTTGATTACAGCAACAATAACATTACCAATTTGAGCATATCGTTGATTACTAGCTCCTATGATTCGAATACACATCAATTTACGAGCGCCGCTGTTATCTGCTACATTCAACATAGTTTGAGGTTGAATCATATCTTTTTTATTTCAAATTCTAGATTTAAGTACAAATAAGTAAAATAAAAGAAGAAATATTTTCTGTCCAGAAAAAAATAAACCTATATTTGTTTTTTAATCTTTAATACCTTCCCTTTTTTGTTTTCTTTTAAATTTCTATTTTGAAACAAGAAATTGAGTTTGTATAGGCATTTTGTGAGCAGCTATTGAGATAGCTCTTCTAGCTATAGTTTCTGATACTCCACTCATTTCATAAAGTATTCGACCTGGTTTAATAACGCATACCCAATATTTTGGATCTCCTTTACCTGAACCCATGCGTGTTTCCGCACTTCTCATTGTAACAGGTTTATCGGGAAATATACGTACCCATATTTTTGCACCACGACGCACATATCTTGTTATTGCCCTTCGCCCTGCTTCTATTTGTCTAGCTGTAATCCAGGCAGGTTCAAGTGCTTGAAGAGCATATCTGCCAAAAGAAATTGAATTGCCTCGACAAGATACTCCCTTCATTCTTCCTCTATGATGTTTACGAAATTTAGGTTTTTTTGGGTTATAGTCGATGGTTCTTTTTTCAATCTCATCTCTATTGCAAAACTGGACGTGAGAATTTCTTCTCATCCAGCTCCTCGCGAATAAAATAAAAAGATAATTCAAATTCATTTATTTAAATGTTGATTGGATGAAATTGGATGAAATGGATGAAATTCGATTTTTTCAAAAAAAAAAAAAAAAAGGAATTAATCTATTTCTATATAGGATAAATTAAGGCAGAGATGTGTGTTCTTTTGTGCATATTGAAATTTGAATAGAGAATATGATGCTTCTTTCTTTTATAAAGAATCTTTTCTTTCCTGATTTCTATTGAATAATGTCAAAATTATTTTTCGTAAATAAATTAGGTATTCCGCGGGCGAATATTTACTGTTTTCTTTTTCATTTTTTTCTTTCATTCGTAGGTTCAATTCATGACTTTCAGAATAAATAATTCAATTTTTTCTTAGTTTGTTCCGCCATCCCACCTAATGAATTTTTAGAATTTTTTTGAATAGAATTCTACATAGTCACAGGTTCTGTCGTTCCCATAGCTTCTCTATTCATGGTTAGGTCTAAACTCTGCAATGGAGCTTCCAACAAAATTTGTTGTTGAGTCAATTTCCTTAGTTTTCTTAACTCAGGACTCTTTATTCTTTTTTATTAAAATTTCTCTTTTTTATGTATTTTTGAATTGAATATTTGATTATTGATGCTTTGTGACACTGCTTTTTCTTTTATCACATGATTTATAGACCATACATATTGGGATCATATAGCATTGATATCTTGTTCTTTCTTTCTATCACCCCTCCTTTTCTAAAAATCCTTTTTTTTTTTACTAAACACTGGATAATCCTCTTTTTTCTCTATGAATTAGAGAAAAAAGATGAGATTTCAGTTGCTACAAATATATGATTTATTCATATAGTGACTGTTTCTTAGGATCTTGATAATACGAAGCAATAGGTTGGTTTTTAGTTTTTTTTTATTATGAAATAAGTTTTTAGTAAGGATTAGTTGATTTTTTCAATTCTAACTTTGAAAGAAAAAAAAACTAACGAATCACACACTAAGCATAGCAATTATACTAAAAGAGTCAATTCAATTTTGATTTAACCCTAACTAATTCGAATTCCTCGTTTTTCTCTAATAGAATCAATCAAAGAATTTGTCTTTTTTTTTTCTATCTTGGGGAAATCGATAAGAAATTTTCCCTCTTTGTGAATCAAATTCACTTATTTGTATCTTGACTCTATCCCCTAGTAACACACGTATACGATTACGGCGCATATTGAAAGATCGAAAACCCACAACGATTTGACTATTATGATGCAGACGTACGTGGAACATGATATCTTTGATGGGTTACAAGTCCTTTAGAAAGAAATTGCTCTCTTTCATTTAGATAACTCACAACGGTTTGATTTTTAAGATAAAAAAAAAGATATCTTTGATCGGTTCCACAATTATTCCTTCATAAAGAAATTGCTCTTTTTTATTGATATCTATGTTGGTTTTTCTTTTCTCTTTCATATCTTTTTCCTCGATTATATGGATTAATAGACTTAACTGCTAAATAACGTAAAAATAATTATAATTATTTCTAAAATACAAAATTATTATTATTTTTTTTTATTGACAGCTTTTTTGTCTATTTTTTTGAGGATTACCATATATAACACAAAATCTCTCCTCCAATTCTTTGAAGTCGAGCTTCTCGATCTGTCATTATACCCTGAGAAGTAGACAGAATTACAATTCCTATTCCACCTAGAATCTTAGGAATTCGTTGATATTTCGAATAAATTCGTAAACTGGGTCGGCTTATGCGTTTTAAAAAAATAGTTCTAGTTGCTATAAATATAGAAAGACAAAGTCATTTTTTTCTACTTTGCTCTACTTTCTAAATATCCAAATTTTTAAGCCTAAAACTCCATTGATAGTTTGAATTGTATGAGAACAATAATCTATTTTGGCACAAATTATTTGTAGGGGAAGTTTACCCTTTCTTTTACCTTCTTTACGTGCGATCTCTTTTCCGTCGATACGGCCTGCGAGTTGAAGTTTTATTCCTTTTGTATCTGTTTCTTTAGCTAAATCAATAGCTTGTTGCATTGTCTTTCTAAAGGGGACTCTATTTTTTAATTGTAAGGTTATAAATTCTGCAAGAAGATTAGGTTGGCTATATAATTGTTCAGCTCTTTTGAGTTGAATACGAATTAATCTGGGGTATATAGAAAAGAATTCTTGTTTTTTTACATTTTTCTTGAATTTTGCCAAACATTTCCCTTTTAATAAGAATTTTGGTACGAATCCGCTATAGATGATGACTCGTATAAATGTTTTTTGTGTTCTAAATCCTTGTTTTTCAATTTCTATACGTATAATTCCTTCAAAGCCTAAGGGAGGTAAGGGAGGTAAAGATATTCTCTTTTTTTTACTTTTTTGTTTTTTATTCTTTTGCTCTATTTTTTTTAATTTTTCTAAATATTTCTTGGTACCAATTTGTAAACCTTTTTTGATTCTATATTGTACATAATTCTTGAAAAAATTTCGTATTTTTTGATCTTCTTGTATACTCGTAGAATAATTTTTTGGTTCTTCAAACCAAACAGAATGATGACTATGGGTTGTACCAAGTCTGAAACAAAGTGGATTTGTTTTTTGTCCCATAATTCTCTATTTTCTTTTTTTCATCCATATCTTTTTAAATGAAAAGGAATCTAAATTTTAGATTGATTTAATAAAGATTTCGGTTTTTCCTTGAGTACGACTTTTATAAGACATGTGCTTCTTTTTATTGGATAACTATGTCCTTGAGCACGGGGTCTTGCCTTTTTTCTAATAGTACTTCTATTGACTTCGGCTTTACTAATGAATAAATCAGCTTCGTTTAAACCCATATTATGATTAGCATTTTTTGCTGCAGAATAAACTAATTTGAAAATGGGATAAGATGCTTGATAAGGCATGAAACTTAGTATCATAATTGTTTCTTCATAGGAACGTCCGCGAATCTGATCAATTACTCTTCGCGCTTTGGAAACAGAAATACCTATATGTTGAGCTAAAACTTGGACTCCTTTACTTGAACTTGAGTTCTTTTTCATAGGGTTATCCGCTAGCTTTTTAAAATTTTTCATAAGATTCTTTCTCCTTATGTTTGATCCCTATTTTTTTTGATTCTTCATTACAGATTTATTATCGTTATCATTTATTGCATCTATCCCCCAAAAACGGGTAGGCACGAATTCTCCCAATTTGTAACCTATCATAGATTCTGTTATATAAACAGGTATATGTTCCTTTCCATTATGAATAGCGATTGTACGGCCAACCATGGAGGGTGTAATAGTAGATGCCCGAGACCAAGTTCTTATGATTTCGTTCTCCTGCCCCATTTTTATTTTTTCCGTTTTTTCCGATAAATGCTTAGCTACATATCTTTTCTTTTTCTTTGCTACATATCTTTTCTTTTTCTTTGCTACAAATCTTTTGTTTTGACCTATCACAGTTGATTACTCCTTTTTTTGCATAGTAAAGATTGGCATTCTATGTCCAATATCTCGATCTAAGTATCGAGGTCAGAATAAAAACAATAATGATGAATGGAAAAAAGAGAAAATCCTTTCTTTAGCTAGATAAGGGGCGGATGTAGCCAAGTGGATCAAGGCAGTGGATTGTGGATCCACCATGCGCGGGTTCAATTCCCGTCGTTCGCCCATCACATTATTTCGAATTCCAAAAATTCGATTTTGAATATTCCTATTTACGGCGACGAAGAATCAAACTATCACTATATTTTCTCCTTTTCCTAGTTCTTCTTCCAAGCGCAGGATAACCCCAAGGAGTTGCGGGTTTTTTTCTACCAATTGGGGCTCTTCCTTCACCGCCCCCGTGTGGATGGTCCACAGGGTTCATAACTACTCCTCTTACTACAGGACGCTTACCTAGCCAACACTTCGATCCAGCTCTACCCAAACTTTTTCGGTTCACCCCAAGATTACCCACTTGTCCGACTGTTGCTAAGCAGTTTTGGGATATCAAACGAACCTCCCCAGATGGTAATCTTAATGTGGCCGATTTACCCTCTTTTGCAATCAGTTTCGCTACAGCACCTGCTGCTCTAGCTAATTGTCCGCCTTTTCCATGTGTGAATTCTATGTTGTGTATGGACGTGCCTAAAGGCATATCGGTTGAAGTAGATTCTTCTTTTTTATCAAAAAAACCCCTTCCCAAACTGTACAAGCTTCTTCCAAAGCATACGGCTTTCTAGATGTATATGATGATATAGAAAAAAATAGATCTTTTCATCGTATAATGAAGTATCACATGAGTGGATATTTAGGAATCCTAATCTCCCGAATCATTCATATTATCATCTTCTACATCCTAGGTCTCTCCGTTCCGTCATCTGGCTTATGTTTTTCATGTAGCATTCAGACCGAATGACTCTATCAAATTACGTCGATACTTACACATATTACGGGTAACGTAGGAGACATCTCTTCGGGGGATCTTCATTACCACTGCTTAGCTTTCAATTCGCCTCTGACCATCAAATGAAATGTGAATAACCCGTCCTCCTCTCTTTGAAAGAAGGGGCGCTTCCAGTTCTGTGCGTGCTTCAAACAATTTTCTCCATATTACCATATCTCTAGAGTCAATAATTTTCTATGAGAAACTACTGAACTCAATCACTTGCTGCCCTTACTCAACAGTTTTCTGTTGAGGTCTATTCCATAGAGGTACTCCAAATGGATTAGTGATCGATTTCTAGGTTTTGTCGTAAACCTAATTGGTTACTTCCAATTACGTAAATCAATAGTTCAAACCGCACTCAAAGGTAGGGCATTTCCCATTGATATAGGAACTCCTTTACCAGAAAAAATGGTATCTCCAATTATAGCTCCTCTGGGATGTAAAATATATCTCTTCTCACCATCCTCGTAGTGTATAAGACAAATGTATGTATTTCGATTAGGGTCGTATTCTATGGTTACGATTCTACCAGATATGTCTTTTTGATTCCGTCGAAAATCGATTTTACGGTATAGACGCTTATGACCCCCCCCTCTATGCCTTACGGTAATAATTCCTCTGGCATTACGACCTTTACTACAACGATGTCGTCCATAGATCAAATTATTTCGTGGATTGGATTTCATTTGACTTTCTACGGCTCCATTGCGTGTGCTCCGACTAGAAGTTTTGTATAAATGTATCGCCGTGTTATTAAGTATTTTTCTTTAAGTTCTTTTCTCTAGAAGAGGTGGAATAGAATAAAGAATCTCTAGAAGAGGTGGAATAGAATAACCCGGTCGAAGCGTAATGATCATACGCCTGTAATGCATTGTATGTCCCATAATAGGTGCCATTCTTCTAGCCCTTTCGGGGTAGAAGATGACTATTCATAGCTATTACCTTAGTTCGACTCAATCCTTGATTTCTTTCTTTGTTGATCCTGATTCGACATTAGAAGTATGTATACAAGGTCTTCAAGTTCTTCCTCGTGTAATAATTTGTCATTGTTGAACAAATGGTTATCTACTTCTCCTTCCTCTCGGTATCTTAGGAGAATTTCTCCTTTATTAAAAAAAATATATATATATATATAATATATATATATATTTCTATATATAGAAATCTATTCCTCTATGTATTCTTCTCTTTCTTTTTTCTAAGAATCTCATAGGGATCAATAGAAACTATATTCTCATCCGTAGGATCCCAAGTACCCGAATCAATCAATCAAAGATTCGATTCGATCTAAACTCTCCATTGGTAAATGAAATGCACCATGTTGACAAATAGATTTGTTTTTTTGTGCATATTTTTTGTAAATGGATGTCTCACAATTTTCACAATAAGTCCATAAATGAGCCTATCGCGCAAATACATCCTCTGGATTTTGGTATTTCATTAAAGATTCATTCTTCCCCAATAAGCGAAGACTTTTTCCTCTAACTACTGCATATTTGATTCCATCCATAAATCCATTTTCTTCCCTATGAGTTTTAGTATCGATCAGAATTCTAGTTCTTACTCTTCCTATGTTAGGGTATGAATATACTATACCAATTAATTCGTTATGGAAGATCCCATTGAGCCAATTCCGATAGACTTTTTGACCCTTCCTATTAGGGTGCATCCAGTAGGAATTGAACCTACGAATTTGCCAATTATGAGTTGGGCGCTTTAACCATTCAGCCATGGATGCAATTAATGAAATAATATTTCTGATCATAATCTCCACATTGGATCAAGAACGGGGTCAGAGGAGCTAATTCGTATAAAGCCATCGAACCGGCCCAACCAGCAACTAGAGCTGTGTGCATTATAGAAACAGAAAGCAGTCGACCGGGATCATTCAATACGACAGTATGAACACGATACCAAGGTAAACCCATGGAAATACCCCTTTATCAAAGAGAAATAGAAACTTGATTTTCTCGTACGTATTAAACTAAGAAGACGATATATTGTGTACCTAAACTTTTTTTTAGTAGATTCTGTGGTTCATTTTTATTTCATCTCATTGAAAAGAAAAATAAGGGAACAACTCTGTTCGTAAGAACAAAGAGAAGCAGATCTATTCTATACCCGATAAGTACCAATACGCAAGGGGAAGATTGCATTATTGGAGAATAAATGGATACTTATTCGAATGATCAATCCTTTCGTTACAGTTTTTTTGAATCCATTCTGTCTTACTCTATCAAAAAACCCTTCCATGTATCAAAATCAAAGAGAAGAAATCGGTGTATCAAAATCGATGTATCAAATAGAAGAAAAAGGAATGAAGACAAGAAATCATGGATTTTCACCTTTCCTTATTTAAGTGAATAAAGGATATGCATTTTTTGGTTGAAATTTTTGAGTATAGGAATACCAAAAGTATCTTTTCGCCGTCCTGGAACCGAAAAGCTTGGCTTGACATATAGTGTGACTTGTCAAACATATTGGGTCATATGAGATTGACCCGTTCTCTTCCCCGATCAAGATATCCGCTGTTTCGCCGAAGAGATATTGTATTGAGTAAACCATCATTCATTCGGAGCACGAAGTCAAATTTCTCAAATTTCAATATGAAAAAAAAATGATATATGTCTTAATTGATACGATTTGTATTACTTAATCTTTTCTTGATATCAAATATATGAATGAAAAAAGACAGAACAGAGATATATCTTAGAATTGAAAGGATTGTGATTCCTTCACTTTTTTTTGAATTCAATTCGAAAAATGGATATTAAAAGTAAAAGCCGCCTTATATTTTCTTTTTATTATAGTTACTTCCAGAATCGAGATTAATATGCAATTAATCATTGCAGCAATAAAATGGAATCAGCTTTTTTATCTGTCTGTTCTGATCTTCTAATGAGTGCAAACCTTTAGGTTTCTAAAATAGCTAATTCGTTAATACAATACTAGAAAAATTTCGTTTATGATAAAAAATTCGTTAATACGAGAAAAAATTACTTAATAAATACAATACGAATAAAAAGAAAATATTTTTCATTTTTATCGTATATATATAAAATAAATAAGAAAAATATGGAGGATCATGAAAACTCTCATTGATTTCGGCCAAATGCAGGCTGTCGTAAAGAATTTTTTAAAGACTTTGATTTTTGTTCTAGCAGGAGTCTTTCTCTATCGTGTCCACAATCAAAATCTAATAGAAAGAAAAAATCTCGATTTGAGGGGGCTTCTTAGTTCGGTTGAATGCAGGGAAGAATCTTTTTGTTCTTCCAATAACTTGGTTGTTTCGCTTCCAAAAGGAAAAACCTTTTCTGGGAGTTTTTTTATGGATGGAGAAGAAATTCATTGTGTTCTTCCAAGAAAGAAAAAGTATATCTGTATCATTCGGAGTTCCTGGTGGTCGAGAAACCTGATCATAAAAAATAGGGACTTGATTTGTAATGAAACCGTAGCTGGAATTCAAATCTCATTCAAAGATAGAAATAACAAAGATCTTGAATTTCTATTGTTGTGTATACATGATCCATCCGATGGTTAGTTGGGGGAAGAATCCGCACGAATCGAATTTTTGGTTCGACAATGTGTGGTTGGGAAATCGGTTTATTAGGAAAGGAAAAAATATCTTATGCAATATTGAATATGATTTAACAAGATCGAATCTCATTGAAGTAGAAAATTCCAGCCAATTGAAAAGAATTATATTGTTTATTCGCAACAAAATAATTTCTTCTTTGTCGGTAAAAAAAAAACAATTTTTTTTGACTCTTTCTCTGCGAATCTCTGACACACAAATACCTCACGATCAGGATTTTCCACAAAGGGGTAACACAAGAGATAATTTGTACAAGTCTTTTATGTATAAATTATCTAAATTCTATCGAAAAATTTATAATAAGTTTTACGGATCTTTTGTTTTTCCAAGGACTCTTTATCCAAAGAAATCCAATCTGGAATCCTTAAGATCTTTCATCTCGCCACCAAGAAATTTTGATCCAATTACAGCCGATCCAAAATTCTATAGCTATAGAGAAAGTTCCTCGATCACGGACTTTTTAGAAATTCTTTGGAGATTTTATTCATCATATATGAATCGATCTGATTCAAAAGTTAAGAACTTGCATCCGTATCTCAGTGTCAATTCAAACATGGAGTGTTAATCAAATCCATGTTCTAAGAAATCTTTACCATCCGGAAAGAAAGAAAACTGGAGTCTTTTTCGTTTTCGAAGCAAAAAAAAATATGTTAATAAACGTAGGATCAAGATAACCTTAAAAAAAAAAAGATCTGATTTCTGTGATCATTTTCGAGGGAGATATTAAAGATAAAAAGATAATATTTATTACTACGAGTGCAATATTTACAAAAAATATCTCCCCACGATCTTAACTACGAGTGGGTTCAAACTTATAAGATCCATCCTTTCCGAGATTTATTTCAACTTGATATTACCAAACTTGGTATCAAAAATTCAAGATATTTTTGA